TACCTTGACGCCAAAGAAGAGTTCGACCCAATGCTTTATTTCTGTCCTAGTTGATCCTGATTCGACATTAGAAGTATATTGATTGTTCCCCAATAACCGAATACTTTTTTCTGTAAATACTGCATATTTGATTCCATCCATAAATCCATTTTCTTCCCTATGAGTTCCAGTATCAATAAGAATTCTAGTTCTTACTGTTCATATGTTATGGTATGAATATACCATACCAATTCGGTATGTATGGATGATGAGATTCCATTGATACAGAGCCAATTCTAATAGACTTATTGAACGTTCCCATTGGCGTGCATCCAGCAGGAATTGAACCTACGAATTTGCCAATTATGAGTTGGGCGCTTTAACCATTCAGCCATGGATGCTTAACAGGGATCATCGTACATCGTAAATAACCAAATTCCAATTGAAATGAAATCTTTAGGAGGAATCAATGAGAGGACATCAATTCAAATCCTGGATCTTCGAATTGAGAGAGATATTGAGAGAGATCAAGAATTCTCACTATTTCTTAGATTCATGGACCAAATTCGATTCAGTGGGATCTTTCACTCACATTCTTTTCCACCAAGAACGTTTTATGAAACTCTTTGACCCCCGAATTTGGAGTATCCTACTTTCACGTGATTCACAGGGTTCAAGAAGCAATCGATATTTCACGATCAAAGGTATAATACTGCTTGTAGTAGCGGTCCTTATATCTCGTATTAACAATCGAAAGATTGTCGAAAGAAAAAATCTCTATTTGATGGGGCTTCTTCCTATACCTATGAATTCCATTGGACCCAGAAATGAGACATTGGAAGAATCTTTTTGGTCTTGCAATATCAATAGGTTGATTGTTTCGCCCCTGTATCTTCCAAAAGGAAAAAATATTTCTGAGAGTTGTTTCATGGATTCGCAAGAGAGTACTTGGGTTCTCCCAATAAATAAAAAGTGTATCATGCCTGAATCTAACCGGGGTTCGCGGTGGTGGAGGAACCGGATCGGAAAAAAGAGGGATTCTAGTTGTAAGGTATCTAATAAAACCGTAGTTGGAATTGAGATCTCATTCAAAGAGAAAGATAGCAAATATCTGGAGTTTCTTTTTTTATCCTATACGGATGATATGATCCGCAAGGACCATGATTGGGAATTGTTTGATCGTCTTTCTCCGAGGAAGAAGCGAAACATACTCAACTTGAATTCGGGACAGCTATTCGAAGTCTTAGGGAAAGACTTGATTTGTTATCTCATGTCTGCTTTTCGTGAAAAAAGACCAATTGAAGGGGGGGGGTTCTTCAAACAACAAGGAGCTGAGGCAACTATTCAATCAAATTATATTGAGCATGTTTCCCATCTCTTCTCGAGAAACAAGTGGGATATTTCTTTGCAAAATTGTGCTCAATTTCATATGTGGCAATTCCACCAAGATCTCTTCGTTAGTTGGGGAAAGAATCAGCACGAATCGGATTTTTTGAGGAACGTATCGAGAGAGAATTTGATTTGGTTAGACAATGTGTGGTTGGTAAACAAGGATCGGTTTTTTAGCAAGGTACGGAATGCATTGTCAAATATTCAAAAAGAAAGATCGATTCTTTGGGATCCTTCCTTTCTTCAAACGGAAGGAACAGAGATAGAATCAGATCGATTCCCGAAATGCCTTTTTGGATCTTCCTCAATGTCCCGGCTATTCGCGGAACGTGAGAAGCAGATGAATAATCATCTGCTTCCGGAAGAAATCGAAGAATTTCTTGGGAATCCTACAAGATCAATTCGTTCTTTTTTCTCTGACAGATGGTCAGAACTTCATATGGGTTCGAATCCTACTGAGAGGTCCACTAGAGATCAGAAATTTTTGAAGAAAAAACAGGATGTTTCTTTTGTTCTTTCCAGGCGATCGGAAAATAAAGAAATGGTTGATATATTCAAGATAATTACGTATTTACAAAATACCGTCTCAATTCATCCTATTTCATCAGATCCGGGATCTGATATGGTTCCGAAGGATGCACCGGATATGGACAGTTCCAATAAGATTTCATTCTTGAACAAAAATCCATTTTTTTATTTATTTCATCTATTCCATGGCCGGAACAAGGGGGGATACACGTTACACCATGATTTTGAATCAGAAGAGAGATTTCAAGAAATGGCAGATCTATTCACTCTATCAATAACCGGGCCGGATCTGGTGTATCATAGGAGATTTGCCTTTTCTATTGATTCCTACGGGTTAGATCAAAAAAAATTCTTGAATAAGGTATTCAACTCCAGAGATGAATCGAAAAAGAAATCTTTATTGATTCTACCTCCTCTTTTTTATGAAGAGAATGAATCTTTTTATCGAAGGATCAGAAAAAAATTGGTCCGGATCTACTGCGGGAATTATTTGGAAGATCCAAAAATAAAAACGGCGGTATTTGCTAGCAACAACATAATGGAGGCAGTCAATCAATATAGATTGATCCAAAATCTGATGCAAATCCAATATAACACCTATGGG